ATCTTTTATTTCATTTCTTCTGCAATAATCACAAACACTTTTTGAATTATGGATCCACTAATCAAAATTCAATGCGTAATTTTAGCATTCAAAGGATATTCCTGAATAATCTTATTTTTCAGTTATTGAACCTTTTCATTTTACCAAGTTCAATGTTAGTCAGATTAGTCAACATTTATATGTTTCGATGCAACAACCCATTTTTATTTCTAACAAGTAGTTTTGTTGGTTGGTTAATTGGTCACATTTTATTCATGAAATGGGTTGGATTGGTATTAGTCTGGATACAGCAAAATAATTCTATTAAATCTAATGTACTTATTCGATCTAATAAGTACATTATGTCAGAATTGAGAAATTTTATGTCTCGAATCTTTATTATTTTTTTATTTATTACAAATATTTATTCTATAAATAAAAAATAAATAGAAAAATAGACAATTTATTTATTATAAAAATTTATTTAATATTTTATTTTAATTTATTTGAAATTTCTAAATTTCAAAAATTGAAATATAAAAATCTAATAAAATAATATTTTTGAATATTTCTTTTTTTTATTTATATTAAATGAAAATTTTTAATTAATTTAAGTAGTAAATTAATAAAAAGATTAATGCATAAAAAAAATACAATAAAATATACGAAGAAATTCGGCCACCCCCTGCATATTTTATAACCTCTCCCAGAAAAAAACTTGTAATACCCACCCCATTTGGAATTCCATCAATTACTCGTCTATCAAAAAAATAATTTAGTTTAGCTAATTTTCTTACATTATTAATTAAAGATATTCTATAAAAAGCATCTATGTAACCACGATTATATGACCAATCATATATGACATTTCTTATTTTATCTGCAACAATTTTTTTAGAAACATTTTTTGAAAATAAATTAAGTAAGTTGAAATTTTGTAAAGATGAATAAAAAGGCTTATAGAAAAAAGACGCTATAAATATTCCGAAAAAAGATATACTGACCGAAAAAGTTGCATTTGTGACAAATTCATACCAATTCCCAGAATTATTTGAATTTGGATGTAAAAGGTCTATAGATGGAATTAACAATTTGGATAATATATCCAAATTGAGTCCTTCTTGATTGAAAGAAATTCCTATGACCCCAATGAACAAAGTAAATAGTATTGATACAAGCATAGAAAATAACATAGTATTTTCCGATTCATGAGGATAGGAAAAAGTAGTGTTGTTAGTTTCAAAATAGGTAATATCAATAAAAGGCCATGTTATGTTTTTTATATTTCTATCAATTCGATGTGAATGTGTCTTCTTCCGAAAAAAGGAAGCCCTTTCATTATTATTCATTGTTAATAAAGATAATAAATGCATTTTTTTTTTCGCTTCTTTTTCTTTACCCCATAAAGATATTGAATGGCATGAGCTATTTTTTTTTCCATTGTAATTTTTAAAATTAACGTTTAAATATCCTTCAAAAACAAGTAAATAGATTCGAAACATATAAAATGCGGTTAATCCTGCTGTGGAACAAGCTATTATTGCGAAAATTGGTGAATACAACCAACTATCATTAAGAATTTCATCTTTGGACCAAAAACAGGCAAAGGGTGGAATACCACAAAGAGAAAGTGTACCCACTAAAAAAGCAGTTTTTGTAATTGGCACATGTTTTGTTAAACCGCCCATAAGAACCATATTTTGACTTTTATCTGGAGAATATCCAACAATAGCTTCCATTGAATGAATAATGGATCCGGATCCTAAAAACAACAATGCTTTTGAATAAGCATGAGTAATCAAATGAAATAAAGCGGCTCGATAAGAGCCCATACCTAGAGCTAACATCATATAACCCAATTGAGACATTGTAGAATAGGCCAAACTTCTCTTAATATCCTTTTGAGCAAGAGCTAAAGTAGCTCCTAATACTACTGTTATTATCCCTATGAAAGATATTCCATTCATTATGGAAGGTATAACTATGAAAAGAGGAAGAAGCCGGGCTACAAGAAAAATTCCCGCCGCTACCATAGTAGCAGCATGGATAAGAGCGGAAATAGGGGTAGGCCCTTCCATAGCATCCGGTAACCATACATGAAGGGGGAATTGGGCGGATTTAGCAACTGAACCGCCAAATAACAGGAAGGCACACAAAGTAACTAATAAAAGATTAACCTCATTATTAGAAATCAAGTTATTGAATATTTCAAACAAATCCCGAAATTCCAAACTACCCGTTATCCAATAAAGACCTAAAATTCCCAATAATAAACAAAAATCCCCTACCCGATTAGTTACAAACGCTTTTTGACAAGCATTTGCCGCAATAGGGCGTGTGAACCAAAAACCTATTAATAGATAAGAACACATTCCAACCAATTCCCAAAAAATATAAATTTGTATCAAATTCGAACTAGTAACCAATCCCAACATTGAAGTATTAAAAAAACTCATATAAGCAAAAAATCTCAAATATCCTTCATCATGAGACATATAATTGTCACTATAAATAAGAACCAGAATTCCAACAGTAGTGATCAATATTGACATAATAGAGGTAAGTGAATCGATCAAGTAGCCAAACTCTAAAGAAAGATCATTATTTATAGTCCAAGACCCTACATATTGATAGATAGAATTGTTATTGATTTGATGAATAGACAGATACACCGAAAAAATCATAACTATACTTAATAATAAAACACTAGGAAAAGCCCACATACGGCGAATATTTTTTGTTGCCGTGGGAAAAAGGAGAAGTCCCACTCCTATTAACATAGGAACTGGAAGTGGAATGAAAGGTATGATCCATGAATATTGATGTGTATATTCCATACAAAAAAAAAAAAGAAAAAAAAATGGATTCTTAATTCTTAATGAGTTTTGTTTCTTATTCGCCAATTTTATCTCTTTTGAAAGGGTTCAGTTAATAAAAAAATTAAGATTAAGATAGAAATAGAATTTTCTATTGTTAATTATTCTGAATTTTTGTGCAATATTTCCAATAGTTGAAAGTACGAAGTGAAAATGGGTCAAATGATATGACCAAATTACTAGTGAAAAAGAAACTTTTTTTTAGTTAGTAATATTAAGAAAATCGAAATTCTAAATTCTTATTATACAAGAATTTATTTATACAAAAATTTATATCCAGAAAGTGAGGATAAATAATTACACCAAAACTAAAAACATTAGTTTATTTTGATATGAATCATAAAAAACAATCCATATGACTCAAAAAAATAATAATTTTTTTGTAGTTTTTGATTCCGAATCAGTAATTCGTTTTGGCACTAATTTTTGATTTTCCATTCCAATAAAAAGACATATATCTTTGGAAAAAGAAAAAAGGTTATGATATTCAACAGTTTACTTTAGTTAGATAGAAAAAAGGAATTAAGATACATGATTTTAAAAATCATGTATCGTTTAAACGACCAAGTAAGCAGGATAAAGATAAGGGGTTGGGTTCTTAAACTTTTTCGATGTATTTTATTCCATGTATAAATGCAATACGACGAAAATAGACCGAGATATAAAAGGATAGTTTTTTTTGTAAGAATTACATAAAAGATTACTAGGAACAAAAAAAAAGACTATGTGATTTTTACATATCCACATTTTTTATGAAAGGGAGTAAAATAGTATAATTTAGAAAAACAAATAGATAAGATAGATATATGTCTAATTAAAGAACAATTCATTTTGAACAATAGATGTCTTTCACATCCAACTATAGCAATGAATAAACTAGTATAATTTTTGAATGGCAGCTCCAAAAAAACGCACTTCTATATCAAAAAAAAGGATTCGGAAAACAATTTGGAAGGAGAAGGGATATTGGGCAGCATTGAAAGCTTTTTCGTTAGCGAAATCTCTTTCTACGGGGAACTCAAAAAGTTTTTTTGTGCAACAAATACAAACATTGGAATAATCTGAATTAGCTGGACTCAAAGAATAGTCTAATTTCAAAGAATAGTTTCGTATATATATTGAAATTTGTTTATGATTTTTGGTTTTTTGCTCTTTTATATTTATATTCTTTTTGATAGTTTTTTGATTTGTAGTTTCTATATTTTATAGATATTTTTATACAAACTAAAAATCAAAATGAGATATAAGTAAGAATTTCTATTTGCTAATGTTTTGAACTGTTCAATAGAAAATTGACCCCATTTTGGAATTGGCTTTTTTTAATTAAAATTCTTTAATGTTTCTGTTTCTCAAATGCAATATTTGTTTCCTAAATTGAATATTTAGGAAACAAATATTGCATTTGAATCGACTCTTTCAATCTCGACGATTGACTAAAAATCGTTTATTATGATTTCGAGCAAGCCGCTATGGTGAAATCGGTAGACACGCTGCTCTTAGGAAGCAGTGCTAGAGCATCTCGGTTCGAGTCCGAGTGGCGGCATGGCATCTTATTTTCTAAAAGAGTAAGTCCTATAATGAATTCAATTCCCGATTTCCATTCATATAATTAGGAGATCCTTTTTTTTTTCATTTTTGTATATGATATTTTCAACTTTAGAGCATATATTAACTCATATATCGTTTTCGGTCGTATCAATTGTAATTGCAATTCGTTTGATAACCTTATTAGTCAATGAAATCGTAGTACTATATGATTCGTCCGAAAAAGGCATGATAGTAATTTTTTTCTGTATAACAGGATTATTAGTTACTCGTTGGATTTTTTCGGGCCATTTACCATTAAGTGATTTATATGAATCAGTAATCTTTCTTTCATGGGGTTTTTCCATTTTTCATATAGTTCCAGGTTTTGGTTTTAAAAAGCTTAAAAACTATTTAAGCACAATAATAGCACCAAGTGTTATTTTTACCCAAGGCTTTGCTACTTCGGGTCTTTTAACCGAAATGCATGAATCCGTAATATTAGTACCCGCTCTACAATCGCATTGGTTAATGATGCACGTAAGTATGATGGTATTGGGCTATGCAGCTCTTTTATGTGGATCATTATTATCAGTAGCTCTTTTAGTCATTACATTTCGA